GAAACGACTTATCATGCTTCATTAGAATCATGATAGATTATTTGAATCTATTCTAATCATTAGAATAGATTCTAGAATAAAATAAGAAAAATTATATATTCTATAGAATATTTTTATTCGAGAATTTGAAATTCTAGAATAAAAATAATAAACAAATGTGCCACTATATAATTTCAAATTTCGAGTTTCTAACTATAATTACTATACTATTATTCATTATAATAATAACTTGTTATAATTAAAGATAACTTTTTTAGAATTGAGTGAAATTATACGGTTTTTACTTTTTTTATTACAAATAAAAACAATATGTCGTCTATTCTCCCTTCAATCAAATATGAATACTACAGCTGGAGTTTTATGAAAAAAGCCAAAGCCCCTTATCGGATTTGAACCGATGACTTACGCCTTACCATGGCGTTACTCTACCACTGAGTTAAAAAGGCCTATATTGATTCAATTTCTTTGATTCAATTTCTGAATAAGCCACTAGCCACTATGAGTCTAGTGTTTATAATTATTATAAAGAATAATAAGATATGTACATAAATATATCTTATCCACATAGTGGCTCATTCAGGAACGAAAAATTGGATTTATCTAGTGAGTATAGGTAAAATGGTTTATTGATATTAAGGAAATTCATTTGATTGATACATGTACCCACCAATTTAACATAGATTCATTCACTGAATCATTGATAAAGCAATTCTACTACTTGGTGAGAAAAACGATTGATTTTCAATAACTTGTTGATCTCTATCCCTCTCTTCCCCAGATTTCAAAATTTATCGTTTTTGAATTTCTTGGCTTAGTCTGAGATCGAGATATATCTACCTAACCTAATCTTAACAATGAGTGACTCAATGAATGAAAGTATGAGAAATGAATGGAGTTTAATCCCGTTTATAGCATATGGCAGACCAATCACTTCCCGAAGGGTACTAGCCTTCGTATTATTTTGATGATATTTGATTTTTTTCTTTTCGAATATTTATCCCTTTTGTTTTTCATTTTTTAGACGTTTCTTCTAATCACTATTTTCATTTGATATTGTATATGTAATGATCTATATGTAATGAATATAACTTATCACTATATATTCCAACTTATGTATATTATTAAAAAAATGAAATTTAAAATAACATTAAAATAAAAGAATTTCTATATAGAATTATTTATAGAATGGTGATTAAAATGAACGATTCATAAATAGAAATCACAAATCAAAAAATTCTATGGAATAATGAAAGACAGAAAAATTTTTCAAATTGAGTCAGATTATTTCATTATATTTCTATTGACAATTTCAAAAAACTATTCATACTATGATCATAGTATGATGGTAGTCGGGCAAGTATGCCCCCATCGTCTAGTGGTTCAGGACATCTCTCTTTCAAGGAGGCAGCGGGGATTCGACTTCCCCTGGGGGTAGAGTACTACGAAAGGAAGTTGATCGTGGATTATCAATAAGCTTGGAATTAATTCTTCCCGGGTCGATGCCCGAGCGGTTAATGGGGACGGACTGTAAATTCGTTGGCAATATGTCTACGCTGGTTCAAATCCAGCTCGGCCCAATAATTCGGGGATCCACCATGAACATGAAATGATATAACCCATTTATCCTTCTACAGAAATGCTTAATACGGAAGAATAAAATAAAAAAACTCTTTTTTTATTCATTGACAGATTGATTATCAATTAATTTTACAATAACGCAAAAATCACTATAAATCCATGCTCCTCTCATTAAAGTGCATGTCCCCGCGTATATCAATCTATTACTTTCGTCTCTGTTAGAATATGACAATTCTAATCTAAAATCTACATAGAAAGGGTTTGAAGGAAATTAAATCATAAATATATTATGTTGTACACTTTATTTCCCTGGGATTGTAGTTCAATTGGTCAGAGCACCGCCCTGTCAAGGCGGAAGCTGCGGGTTCGAGCCCCGTCAGTCCCGATGGATCCAAATCCAATATAAAAAATATGGGAATTTCCATTTCTTCAACGAGTACTCATTGGTGGGAGAAAGACATATGTAACATATGTAAATTACCACAATTATGGGTAGCATCATATTCGGGATTCGAAGGGATACCGTACTGGGTATAACTTCTTTGATTACGACCTATTTTTATAATGGAATAGAGTACTATACGTTTCTCGGGGCACATACACAAAGGGAAGTTGGACGATACAAAAGAAATTTAACATAGTAAACTTTGATCTAATTTTTCGTCTTAAAAAAAATATATCCTTTCTGGTTCCGATTTTGTGTAACCTCAATTAGTAATTTCAATTACTAATTTGAATTTGAAACAATCTATCTCATTTAAATTTCACACTGAACTTTTGATATAGACGTCCCACTATTAATTCAAGGAAAGAGGGTATTAAGAAGATCAAACAAGGATCCCATCTCTCTTAGCGAGGGAATTAATAATTTTTGAAAGTTTAAGTAAGGTTTCTAAGAACAAACTTAAAATTTTTAATGAATTTGATGGAATATTATATTTTTTATACTGCGGCTCGTCTTTATCATACTTATTTTTTTTTAAGACGAAAAATTAGATCAGTACAAAAAAAGGAAGGAGTTTAGTTCAAACCTCCCTCCTTTTCCTTTTTTGAATTTCGCTGCTATTGTTTGCTTGAGTTTGTTTATAACCAATGTGAGGGTAAAGGTTGGCTGATGAGATTTCATCAGATGATTGCATTGGACAAGAGGGCAGTAGATTAGAGAAAAGAAAGAATGCAAAAAATTAGAAATAAAAAAAAGTAAAGAAATTCTTGATTGGATCAGGAATCCCATTTTGTTTGAATTCGGTATGGATAAAAGATCTTCCTATGTTATACTATTCAATTCTCGACGATGAATCGATTTGATAGCTCAGATATTGTTATTCATGATATTTGAATATGATTCGATATCATCGAGATGTAATGCATCCCATTGAATTTACAAGCGAAACTTTTATCATCTCTATGGGATTAAATCCCGAGTTATTGCGAAAAACAAAAATGAAACGATGAGATTATGGAAGTAAATATTCTCGCATTTATTGCTACTGCACTGTTCATTCTCGTTCCTACCGCCTTTTTACTGATAATTTACGTAAAAACAATCAGTCAAAGTGATTAATTTGAATTAAACTTGACTTTTTAGTTCTTATCAACGATTGAAGATAAGAAAAATGAAAAGGATTAAAATTTCGCGTCTTAAATAAATGAAATGGGCGGACTAGAATTATCAGTATTCTACGAGAGAAGTATTCTATGAGATCCGATAGTATGGTAGAAAGAAATATATGAATCCTTCTACCATACTATCTATTATTGTTATTCAAGTGTATAAAAATACAGGTTGAATATAGATCAATTTGAATATAGATAGATGAATCTACAATATAGATCTTTATATTTATATATAGATATCATATCAATTACATATATGTAATGTTAATATAATATACATAGTGGGCCAATTCTATTTCTTTGCTTCATAGTTTATGTTAATTCCAATGAATCTGAAATGAAATAATCGAAAGGCCACTCTTACGATTCGAATTTCTAGATTTATCATTCTTTTCAATATGAATTCCGATACCCATCATCAATAAAGGAAAAAGATGTTATGGGCATATATATAAAATAAAAATAGAGTAATCTTTTTTTAACATTCTAAAGAAGTAATTGATTGAGTAGTTGACAGATGATCCAGGGGTTCGGTTCCGTGGGAACAACTTTTTATCTTCGGATTTCGAAAAGAATTAGCAAACCCCATCTTTAACGTTTGAACCATGATATGAAATGAGTTCCATAAAACAAGCATAAATCCTATTTTGATTTGAAACTCAAATAATAATAAATAAAACACGCGGTAAGCACGTAATATGTGGGTGGCTACCTCGAGGTAGTATATTATTCTGTGTAGTATCTCATTGGACAACCACTATGTCTATGTTCTTTCGTATCAAAAGTATGTATCCACTTAAAAACTTATAATAATAACAGAACTCTTTTTTTTTTTTACTTACTGTTCAAAGAAAAATCAAAGAAAAAAAGAGAAACCAAAAACAACAACAAATGAAATAAAAAAAGCTTTGCGGAACAATCTATAAAACAATTGATACAGTTTGATTCTTCAATTAGTAGTACTTCTAGAGTCCACTTCTTCCCCATACTACGAGTGAAAGGGAAAATGTAAAGACTACCATTAACGCAGCCCAAGCGAGACTTACCATATCCATGTGAATTATGTCCTATCTCTATGAATATAAAAGAATTATTCCATTATTGTTCACTAATCATTATTGTTCATTAATAATAGTGGAATCACTAGCGCATAGTCAAAAAGAGATTCGGGCACAACACCATTGATGAAACAATCCAAAAAATAGAATTATAACAAGTTATTTATTATATATATGATTTCGAGTATAATCGAAAAACATTAAGCACAAGTAAATAAAAGACGCGGAGAAACTCTTGGAAGTATGAAAGAAAGGAGTGTTAGTAACATGTAGGCATAATAAAACCTAGTCTTTCTTTCTTTTGTCGCCCTGCATTTCATTACATGAAGTAAAAAGTATAAAAATGGAGAATCAAGATAAATCACTATCTATCACATACCCCTAAATATTCTAGTCCTTTCTCGTTTGATCTAATCTTTACCGTCTCCCGATTGTTTCATAGAGACAATCGCGAGATGGCCTATTACATGCGTGACTAGAGCTTACCGAAAAAAAGAATTCTTTTTTTTTTTACTGAATAAATATTACTTTTTTTAAGATTTTAAGAAAAAGCCAATTATCCATTCAATATAATATTGATTGAATGCTCGAGCACTCAGATACTTTCATGAGTCCGTATATCAAAGTATCTTCCTCCCTTTCCGTAACTAAAAATTCAATTAGATTCCCTATCTGTCTATCCAATCTAATTCAAGACCCAGTCAGTAGACACTACATTAGTAGTCGAAGGGCTATCATATCAAGATTTAACGATTATTTTTCATTACTCTAATAAATCCTTCAAACCTAGACGCAAGAATTTATAGCATTTTAGAGAACAGAACCCCCAACGATGCTTAGAATCAAGCAAATCTAAAGAGGCTTTTTCTTCTGCTGGAAAAAAATGATCAAGTTATATCAGCAAAACGGAAGAAGGTATTTCGCGTCTTTTGTTGATGAGGCGACACCCGGATTTGAACTGGGGAAAAAGGATTTGCAGTCCCCCGCCTTACCGCTCGGCCATGCCGCCAAAACGATACAAAATATATGAGAATATTCCCTTTTTTTTGGGGGGGGGGATTACTAAACTTCTTTTTTATTATACTTGTTTCTTGAATCCTCTTTTCCTTCATCCCCTTCCTAAAAGAGGGGCCTTCCCCTTTTTGTTTGGATTGGCTCTATCTCTTCGATTGATAGTATCTTACAACACACAATATCTAAAACTAAAAACCGAAAAACTTTATCTTTCTTTTTCTATTGAAAGAAAATAAAAAATCAAATGTGGCTTTTCAGTCACAAAAGCCAAAATTCAGGACAAATGGGAACCGTTAACTTTAACTATTGACTGTGAATTCATAAATGATTCTTGGATAAAAATTAAAAATTTGGTTTACCTAATGATATAAGAAAAAAATCCCCAAATTGATACCTTAGCTAACTAAATCAAAATTGATACATAATTAATCATTATTAATCTGTATTGATTCGTTTCCATAAAAAAATCCTTCTCAATTTAAATTATAATAGCGATTATGAGTATATGTAAACACCCCAGAACGTAAATGATTACTATTATCTAAATCTAATTGGGTATCTTCTCTATATAAGATAAGATGCCTATAGGGAATTTTCGGGATTCCTTTTTTACAATTTTTCATTGAATAGAAAATAGAAATTTTGATAGAGCATGACATGTGGTGTTCCGAATAGAACTCTAATAAAGGAGGAGATATATATATAACTATAGTTATATCTGCACATGTTTAATAAATACAAGTCCTCATACACCCTTCAATCGTATTCTACGAATTCTACTAAAAAAAAATTCTATAGTGTTTATAATGATTCTGTCTTTATCTCATGGAGCAAATTAAATCCCGAATCCATTTATAGTATCCAATAGAATTGGAATATCATAATAATGGTAGAAATTGACTCACTTTTTTTTTGGTATAGATATTCTATACAAAACTCCATAAGTCTAAGTAGAATTTACCAATTGCCTTGTATTTTATTTGTAGTTGTTGCAAATTCCAATTTGAGTATCAACGTCTCTTTATTCCTACGTTCATATGTATTTCATGCATTACATCTATTACACCTATGGAGTTAGATAAAATTTCATGTTATTCAGTAAATATAATATAAATTCCATCATTGCTAGATCGATCCATTTGATGACGAATAAGCAAATAATGGGATTTTTTTTTTAATGGGAAATAAATAAAATGCTTGGGGGTGGAAATGAGAGAATGTCTACAATACCTGGGTTTAATCAGATACAATTTGAAGGGTTTTGTAGGTTCATTGATCACGGCTTAACAGAAGAACTTTCTAAGTTTCCAAAAATGGAAGATACAGATCAAGAAATTGAATTTCAATTATTTGTGGAAACCTATAAATTGGTAGAACCATTGATAAACGAAAGAGATGCTGTATATGAATCACTCACATATTCTTCTGAATTATACGTATCCGCAGGATTAATTTGGAAAACCCGTAGGGATATGCAAGAACAAACACTTTTTATTGGAAACATTCCTCTAATGAATTCCCTGGGAACTTCTATAGTAAATGGAATATACAGAATTGTGATCAGTCAAATATTGCAAAGCCCCGGTATCTATTACCGGTCAGAATTGGACCATAACGGAATTTCGGTCTATACCGGCACCATAATATCTGATTGGGGGGGAAGATTAGAATTAGAGATTGATCGAAAAGCAAGGATATGGGCTCGTGTGAGTAGGAAACAGAAAATATCTATTCTAGTTCTATCATCAGCTATGGGTTCGAATCTAACAGAAATTCTCGAGAATGTTTGCTACCCTGAAATTTTTTTGTCTTTCCTGAATGATAAGGAGAAAAAAAAAATTGGATCAAAAGAAAATGCCATTTTGGAGTTTTATCAACAATTTTCTTGTGTAGGCGGAGATCCGGGATTTTCTGAATCTTTATGTAAGGAATTACAAAAGAAATTCTTTCAACAAAGATGTGAATTAGGAAGGATTGGTCGACGAAATCTGAACCGGAGACTGAATCTTGATATACCTCAGAACAATACATTTTTGTTACCGCGAGATATATTAGCAGCTGCGGATCATTTGATTGGACTAAAATTTGGAATGGGTACACTTGACGATATGAATCATTTGAAAAATAAACGTATTCGTTCTGTAGCGGATCTCTTACAAGATCAATTTGGATTGGCTCTAGTTCGTTTAGAAAATATGGTTAGAGGAACTATATCTGGAGCAATTAGACAGAA